CTTGATTCAACACACTTCCACTGTAGTGTCCGAGTAGATACTTTTATTTTCTCTCGAACCATAGTAATATTATTTGATCAGATCATTGAATCATTTATTTCTCTTGAAATCTCTTCAATGTTTTTTTCTACACACGTCTTTTTTTAGGGGGTCTACAGCCATTATGTGGCATAGGGGTTACATCCCGTACGAAACTTAATAGTATACCACTTCTGCGAATAGCTCGTAATGCTGCATCTCTTCCAAGACCAGGACCTTTTATCATGACTTCTGCTCGTTGCATACCTTGATCCACTACTGATCGAATAGCATTTCCTGCTGCGGTTTGAGCAGCAAATGGTGTCCCTCTTCTTGTACCCCTGAATCCACAAGTACCGGCGGAGGACCAAGAAATCACCCGACCTCGTACATCTGTAACAGTCACAATGGTGTTGTTGAAACTTGCTTGAACATGAATAACTCCCTTTGGTATTCTACGTGCACTTTTACGTGAACCAATACGTCCATTCCTACGTGAACCAATTCGTGGTATAGGTTTTGCCATATTTTATCATTTCATAAATATAAGTCAGAGATATATGGATATATCCATTTCATGTCAAAAAAGCTCCTTTATTTTTATTTGTTCATCGGTTCCTTTAAAGAGTCCGTTTAGAAAGATTATCCTTGCCTTTGTTTATGTCTTGGGTTGGAACAAATTACTATAATTCTTCCTCTCCTACGGATCAGGCGACATTTTTCACAAATTTTACGAACAGAAGCCCTTATTTTCATAGTTGTTATTCCTTAACTTAATTCCGATTATTGGGAGAAAATAAGTTTCTTGAAATTTTTCAACCTTGAATTGTATCCTCATGAAAGGAATGTTGAAGTTGAAAAAAACCACCTAATCATTCGAATCTTTGTTGCGGAGTCTATAAATTATACGTCCCTTGGTTGAATCATAACGACTTACTTCAATTTTAACTCTATCTCCTGGTAGTATACGTATAAAACTACGTCGGATCCTTCCTGAAACATAACCTAGAATCAGATCTTCATTATCTAAACGAACCCGGAACATGCCATTGGGAAGTGATTCAGTAATTAAACCTTCATGAATCCATTTTTGTTCTTTCATTCCAGGTAAAACCCCCTTAAAGTATCAACTAATGTAGGAGGAGTGATATTAGACAATCCGTCCTTTTTTCTATTTTTTTTTTTTTCACAAACAAATAGGAAGTTCCGGATACAATTCGGATATCAGAAAGATTACCATATATAACACAAAATTTCTCCGCCGATTCCTTCTAGTCGAGCCTCTCGATCTGTCATTATACCCCGAGAAGTAGAAAGAATTACAATCCCCATCCCGCCTAAAATTCTAGGAATTCGTTGATAGTTAGAATAGATTCGTAGACCAGGTCGACTGATCCGTTTTAAATTTAAAATCGTTTTATATGGTTCTTTCCTATTCCTTCTATGTCGTAGGGTTAAAACCAAAAAATATTTGTTGCTTTCCCGATGTTTCCTTACGTTCTCGATAAAACCTTCTCGTAAAAGGATTTTAACAATGTTTTCGGTGATGTTAGTATATGCTATTCGAACCGTTCCTTTTCGATTCATGTCAGCATTTCGTATAGAGGTTATTATGTCAGCAATAGTGTCCCTACCCATGATAAACTAAAATTAGAGTTTCCCCCAAATTTTGATATAATCAACATGCTTTTTTTTATTATTATTTATGAATTATTAAAGGTATATGCGTGAGACACAATCTACTAATTAATCTATTTCATTTTCATTTAAATACTATAACTGTCTCATTTTATAATACCTCAGGAGCTAATGAAACTATTTTAGTAAAATTTAACTGTCTCAATTCCCGGGCGATCGCACCAAAAACTCGAGTTCCTTTTGGATTTCCTTCTTGATCAATGACAACTGCAGCATTGTCATCATATCGTATTATCATACCGTTGTCACGTTTGAGTTCTTTACAAGTACGTACAATTACAGCTCGGATCACTTCTGATCTTTCTAGAGGCGTATTTGGTACTGCTTCCTTGATCACAGCAACAATAACGTCACCAATATGAGCATATCGGCGATTACTCGCTCCTATGATTCGAATACACATCAATTCTCGTGCCCCGCTGTTGTCCGCTACATTCAAATGGGTCTGAGGTTGAATCATATCATTTTTTGAATCTGTTCTTTCAACGCAAAGAACGAGTTAAAAAAAAAAAAGAAATATTGTTTGTCAAAACAAAAAAAAAAGAAAGCCTGCAATTCTTTTTTTTTATCCCCAAGACTTCTTTCCTTTGGTTCTACATTCCTATCCCGAAATAATGAATTGAGTTTTTATAGGCATTTTGGACGCCGCTATTGAAATAGCCTTTCTAGCGATATTTTCGGCTACTCCTCCCATTTCATAAAGTATTCTACCTGGTTTAACGACAGCTACCCAATATTCGGGAGATCCTTTCCCAGAACCCATACGTGTTTCCGTAGGTCTTAC